AATCATTTTGCTAATCAATAAATGTTCAACTTCCTAACTTAACTATAAGTCAGAATAATCAGAATTCATTATAATGGTGGTTATCCTTTTATTTTTAGAAAAAATAATAGAGATATTTTCCGCTGAAAAACGAAGGCTAAAACTTGAGTTTAGTGGAAAAAAAGCCCTTTATCGGATTTGAACCGATGACTTACGCCTTACCATGGCGTTACTCTACCGCTGAGTTAAAAGGGCCATTTTATTCAATTCATGAATTAGCCGTTTTTTTCCATTATGAGTCTACTGCATATATGTATATACGTACTATATGTACATAATATATACGTATATGCATAGGAGTTCATTCAGGAACAATAAATTGGATTTACTCCAAAAGTAGATAAGATTATTATTTTGAATTAAAAAATTTTAAAAAATCATAACATAAAAGTAGGAAAGATTTTTTGGATCTAGTCATACCATTAGACTATATTGACAATTCCAAAAAACTGCTCATACTATCATCATAGTATGATGATGGTCGGGCGTATATGCCCCTATCGTCTAGTGGTTCAGGACATCTCTCTTTCAAGGAGGCAGCGGGGATTCGACTTCCCCTGGGGGTAGGGTACTATGAAAGGAGGTTGATCATAGATTATCAATAAGCCTAGAATGAATTCTTCCTGGGTCGATGCCCGAGTGGTTAATGGGGACGGACTGTAAATTCGTTGGCAATATGTCTACGCTGGTTCAAATCCAGCTCGGCCCAATAATTCACCGCTCCATGAATATGATATAACCAATTTGTCTTCCATAAACGGAAATGCCTAATCCGTAGAAATAAAGAGAAAGGATCAATTTTTTTTTTCTCTATACCTATTTTTCTCTTTCTGATCTTTCTAAGGATCTAATTCATGATACTTTACTTAATTAAGTAAAGTATCATGAAAAGCAAACAAAAAAGTTTAGTTCTTTTTTCTCATTGAAAGATTGATTATCCACTTTTGGCCGTAAAATAATTATTGGTTACTAGTAATCCGTGTCACTCTCGCTATAGCCCATATTATATGTGGATATGATATCAGTATATCATTCCTGTCTTTCTTACAATACGACGACTAGGACTAGAATGTTCTTATGATTACATTAAGAATATGTAACATTAAGAATATGTATGCCATACACCTCGCTGGGATTGTAGTTCAATTGGTCAGAGCACCGCCCTGTCAAGGCGGAAGCTGCGGGTTCGAGCCCCGTCAGTCCCGAACTAGGATCCGGTGAATTTATCAATTCATCTCTCTCTTTTCACGGAAAAGGGGGACAGGAAGCAAGATCTAATCCCCAGTGGGGATCCTTATTTCTTTTGTTTTTTATTTCGCATTTATCATCACACAAATATGGATATGGGAATTTAAAATCTTTCCACTACTCCCGATTGATAAAGGAGAGACATATCATATGTAAATTAGTACAATCGGTGATATTACTATATTCAGTATTTTAAGAGATACCATCCTCGTCTTACTTTCTTTTTCGATTGTTCTTGATCAATGAAATGGAGTAGAGTGATCCTATTTTACCGGGAGTACATACAAAAATGGTATTCGTTTATTGTACGATGGACAATGAACTTAACATAATTACCTCGACAGAGTACTTTTCAGGTTAAACCACACCTTTTCTAGTTCTGACTTTGTTTGTGTATCCTCAATGACTAATTGTAAACAATCTATCTCATTCTCATTCAAATTGCAGGCATCGTTTTTGATGTATGCATTCCAGTACAAATAAATACAAGAAAGAGGATACTAATAAAATAAAAGAAAAGACCGAGCAAGGACCCTTTTCAGTAAATTTGTTGGAATATTTGATCTTTTTTATTTAATCCCTTTTTTTCCATCTCACCTCGTTTGGGTCTGTGTGTGACCCATAGAATACCGGTCATATAATACCTCATAATTGTAAGTATAATACACAGGAAGGAGAGTTGTATAAGATAAGGAAGACAGTAGGTTATAGAAAAGAAAAAGTGGAAGAGGATGAAAAATCCAATGGGATTCCTGATCCAATAAAAAATCCCATTTCGTAATTAGTATGGATAAAGGATCTTCCCATGTTATACTATTCAATTCTCGACGATGAATCGATTTGATAGATCAGATATTGTTATTCATAATATTGATCCTATTCAGTATCATCAGGATCAATTCATCCCAATGAATTTACAGGAGTTAAATTTCTCATCTCTATGGGATTACATCCCGAGTTATTGCGAAGAAAAAAAAAGTAAATAATGAAATTATGGAAGTCAATATTCTCGCATTTATTGCTACTGCACTGTTCATTCTAGTTCCTACTGCTTTTTTACTTATTATCTACGTAAAAACAGTCAGTCAAAATGATTAATTTGAATCTGAATTATTAGTTCTTATCAATCCTTTTTTCAATGATTGAAGAAATGAAAGAAAGGGATTAAAAGAAAATTCCAAGTCTTAAATGAAATGATCTGGTTGGAATCATAAAATGTGGTAGAAAGGACTATATATAGTCCTTTCTACCACATTTTAGAGTATTTTATATTATCTAATATTGTATACAATGATATTATCATATAAAGTTGTATTGTATACAGATATAGACTTTATCTAAATGGAGGGTTTATATAGATCAATTTACAATATGTATGTATATGATGTATTAGATGTACATCTAATCTAAATAGTAGACTAGTACATCGAAATAGCAGTCTAATTCTATTTTTTTTTTTTTCGCTACATCCACTCGATTTCGATCAACCCAAAATAATCGAAGGCCAATTCTTCTAATTCCTAGGTTTCTTATAATTTTATATATAGGTTCCGGTATCCATCAAAAGAATCAATAGAGGAAGAATAGTATAGGAATATACTATAGCAAAAGAAAACAAAACCAAGGAATTTTTTTGATTTCCCATCCCAAGAAGTCATTGATTGAGCCATTAACAGATCATTTACGAAGTTCTATGGTAACTTCTTCAGATTTTTAAAGGAATTAGTAAAGGGGACTCGGACCATTTTTCATGCTTAAACATGACATGAGATGAGTCAAAAAAGCATAAAAAAATCTCTAGGAGTCTAAAATGTTAAATGTATGATATGTGGTGGATCACTCAGCGGAAGAAAGATCTAATTTTATTATGTGTAGAACCTCTTTGGACAACCACTAGTCACTTCCAGTATAAAGTAAGTATCGTCGTAATCTAATAGCAGAACGATTTGTTCTTAGAACAGTGAAAGTAAAGAAAGAGAGAAACAAATAAAGAAAAAACTAGGGATTGGTTTTTTCTCATTGTAATATCCATAATTCTGGTAAGAACAGGTTTATCCAAACAGAATATTTAGGAGGAATTCGGTTGGAAAAAATTTCCTATCATGCGTAGATTTGAGTTTTGAAATACAACTAAACTATAGTAATCATTCGTTGTTTGATCGAATGGTTATTATTCATTATTGCCTTTCCAGTATAATTTTGAAAGAAAGACAAGCTTTTTAAAAATAAAGCTTCGAAAAACGATCAATGCAAAACGATCAATTAAACAATTGATACAATTCGATTACTCAATCGATTACTCAATCGATTACTCAATCAATTATTAATATACCTAGAGTCCACTCCTTCCCCATACTACGAGTGAAAGGGAAAATGTAAAGACTACCATTAAAGCAGCCCAAGCGAGACTTACTATATCCATGTGAATTATATCTCCTATTTCTATGAAGGAATTATTCCATTATTGATCAATAATCATAGTAGAATCGACGGCGCAGAGTCAAAATAGGATTCTGACTTAAGGCTATTGATGAACCAATTCAATGAATCCACTCGTAACAGATTCTTTATAGGATTTCTGGTAGAATTGGGAAGTATTAAGTAAAAATATGATACACACACCTTTTCCTTGCAAATTGCAAAGGAATGCTCCTAATGGAACATGTGGGAATAGTAAGACCTATTGTTTGTTTTGTTACCTTTCTTTCATAAGCAAAAATAAAAAAAAAATATATACTATCAAGATAGATAACTATCTATTGGATACCTACATTTCCTATTTGATCTAAGTCTTACTGTCTTTCTTTCTGTGAAAGAATGGGGAGACATCACTACCATTATTACATACATTTCTTTTGTAATCCCCTTACACGACCAAAGAAATCTTTTTTTTTTTTACTTTGACTTTTACTCTGTTATTCTATAAGATAAGAGCCGACCAACCATCCTGATTGAATGTTTGAGTACTCGGAGTCTCTCGTAAGTATGGATACAAAGTATCTTCAGTCCTTTCCACAGCTCCTAAATTGATTTCCCATCAGCCTATCCAATCTAATTCCAGACAGAGTCAGTAGACCCTACGTTAGTGTAGGTAGTGTAAGATAATTAGGAAGTCTTGATAGTCTTTCGTATAATCTTTTCTTCAATCCTAGGAGCAAAAATGGAATGTCCTTTAGGAACCTTTGGATACCAAGATTTCTGACCTCTTACTTTCGTAGTTCTGGAATTAATAAGTAAGCCTTACCTCATCCCTATTGGTATATCTGTTTGGGCCGCTACCCAGAACCCAAACAGAGCCAGATTTTGAGAAAACAACTTACAGTCTTTTATAGAACTATGTATTCTATAAATCAAGTATCAACAAGCCCCGTCCTTTGCCTTTGCTTATGCAGGGCAAGAATTTGTCGAGTTCTATTCTATCAGTAGAATAATAAATTCTAAGTATTTTGTTGATCAGGCGACACCCAGATTTGAACTGGGGATAAAGGATTTGCAGTCCCCTGCCTTACCGCTTGGCCATGCCGCCAAATCCGATCCAAAATCGATGAAAATATTATTCATCCACATTTTATTACTAATTGTTTGTTTTTTCAGAGGGGGATTACTGAACCCTTTTTTTCTTTTTTATTTGTTTTTTGATCTTGAATCTCATTGTGCTTATCCCTTTTCAATCTCTTTCCAAAAATGAATTCTTGTTTCTTATGGGATCTAGT